ATTGATTCAGAAGTAATTCGTTGAGATCGGCGCTTTTGTTTGTTATTTATAGATAAAATCTATAGACTTTTTTTAGAAATTATACTATTTAAAAAGACTATTTATAAAAAAATAAAATACAAAATAAAGCACAACGGGTTGGATCCAACCTATTCTTGAAATACACAACTCGCACACACTCCCTTTCCAAAAAAGATCAACACACCAAGGACTACACTTAGATTTATTGGATTTGTTGCTAAAATATCGGTATTAAACCCAAAACTCCCGGCGGATGGCCAATGCCCCGAAGAAACGAAAGAATCGGTTACATTTTTCATATGTTCTCCTCTGATAGATAGGACTAACAAAAACTAGAGTTCTTTTTTTATCAATTCGAGTCCTTTTTTATTGACTTCTTAATTTATTTTATTATTTTTAAGTTTCAACTAATCAATAAGTATTTTATTGGATTAGGTCCCAAGGCTTACATCAATTGTTAAATACCTTTTTTTGTTGTTGCAGCATTTGCTAAAAGTAAAAAAGAGTTTCCTTTACTTTGATTGTACTAAGATTATACTAATAACGGAAAATACAAAAGCATAGGTATCCAGTAATTCCTCATTATCAAATCCAAATAAGCCCTTCCCGAAAGTATTATCTCATCAAATAAGTAATTCAAAGTATTGATAGAATTCGAAGAATAAAACTACAAATCTAAATTAATAAAATGAGAAAAAATATGGTACATATTTTATTGTTTTATTTCTAGAATTAAACAAAAGGATTCGCAAATAAAAGCGCTAATGCCACGACCAATCCATAAATTGTTAAAGCTTCCATAAAAGCCAAACTAAGCAATAGAGTACCTCGTATTTTACCTTCTGCTTCTGGCTGTCTTGCAATACCTTCTACGGCTTGTCCTGCAGCAGTACCTTGACCAATTCCAGGTCCAATAGAAGCAAGCCCTACGGCTAATCCAGCAGCAATAACGGAAGCGGCAGAAATCAGTGGATTCATAGTAAGCTAAGTTCCTCACAAAAAAAAGAAATGGTTAATGATATAATCAACCAATAAATTATTACTTATTTTTTTTATTACTAAGATTCTAGATGGTCAAAGTAACTAAAATCCCGATAAGTACACGTTTTAATGAATTATCAAAAAAAGTTTGAGATCTCATTTCGTTTTTAGTTACTATCTATGATATAGTTTTTTTTGTAAATACATATGCATTTTGTTCTAGTTATTGCATTTATTCCGAACTCTTTTTTTTATTCAAACCCTCTTTTTATATCTTTGAATTGATCTATTTATTCCACGGACAATCATAGACAAAGCAGAATCACTTTCATCAAAATCCAAAGTGAGTTGGGAAATAATATGGGGACAGTTCCTATATCACATATACATTAGTTTCTTCTATACCGTAAATCACGCACCTTTCGTATGAAAACGGAATCAGATTCTAGAAGAATTTTTTGAAACATACACAAAAGCTTGACTTATTATATAATATATAACTATTAATATGCCTCTTGTAACCTATTTCACCTCTTTTTTTAGTAGCACGTGAAAAAAAGATAACATAACAACTTTTTTTTTTTTTTCAAATTCAAAAATGAGCAAAAAGCTTAGGAAAACAGATAAAAGATATTTTTCCTAAGTTTTTTTACAATAGTATTGTATATTTTTCCTACTACGATTCTAGATCTTATATACATATTTGCATCCATTATGTTTATTCTGTTTATGCTCGCCAACAAAGTTTATTATATTTACCTATAAATGAATTGGGATAAGCTTACCAAAAAAAAGGATTTAGAAAACTAGTCAATGATGATCCTCCAGGGATTCGCCTATATAAGCCGCGGCTAAAGTTGCAAAAATAAGAGCTTGAATACCGCTTGTAAACAATCCAAGAAACATCACTGGTATAGGAACTACCAAAGGTACTAAAGAAACAAGAACAACAACTACTAATTCATCAGCTAATATATTTCCAAAAAGTCGGAAACTAAGTGATAAAGGTTTTGTGAAATCTTCTAAGATGTTAATTGGTAAAAGTATTGGAGTTGGTTGAATATATTTCCCAAAATAACTCAATCCTTTTTTGGTAAGACCCGCATAAAAGTATGCCACTGACGTGAGTAAAGCTAAAGCAACAGTAGTATTTATATCATTAGTTGGGGCAGCTAACTCCCCGTGAGGTAACTCTATAATTTTCCAAGGTAAAAGAGCGCCCGACCAGTTCGAAACAAAAATAAATAGAAACATAGTTCCAATAAAGGGAACCCAAGGACTATAGTCTTCCCCAATCTGGGTTTTGCTCAAATCTCGAATAAATTCAAGAATATATTCAAAGAAATTCTGACCGGTGGTCGGAATGCTTTGTGGATTACGAAGAGCTATAGTGACTGAACCTAATAAGATAGCAATTACAACCCATGAAGTGATAAGTACTTGGGCATGCACTTGTAAACCCCCTATTTGCCAATATAAATGTTGGCCTACCTCTACACCTGCTATATCGTATAATCCTTTGAGTGTGTTAATGGAACATGGTATAACATTCATATTATCCTCTGACATAAATCTAACTAAAAAAAAAAAAGAATTATTTTGATTCAAACGTCTCAGCTATTTATCAACTTATCTAAATATATGGTATATTTAGGATACCTATTAATAAGATAACATATTATATCTAGTACTTTTTATACTTTTATAGAAATTTAAGACTAATAACCAATTCAAAAATGAAGTTCCCGAAAAAATTGATTTTTATTTATTATTAATCATAATCCACCATTTCTTATATAGCTAGAATGACCTTTACAAATTGCGGATACTAATTTGTTAAGAATCAATCGGATTGAAGCTATAGCGTCATCGTTGGCTGGAATCGAAATATCCGCGAGATTCGGATCACAATTTGTATCGATTATACAAATCGTCGGAATTCCCAAAACAATACATTCTCGAAGAGCCGTATATTCTTCTTGCTGATCAACGATGATTACAATATCAGGTAACTCCGTCATATATTTGATCCCGCCCAAATATGTTTGTAAAGTGGATAATTGTCTTTTCAACACCGCAGCATCCCTTTTTGAGAGACTATTGAGTTTCCCCATCTTTTGTTCTGCTCTTAAGTCCCGAAACTTCTGGAGTCTCGTTTCTGTAGTGGACCAATTCGTTAACATACCACCAAGCCATTTTTTATTAACATAATGGCACCGAGCCCTTTTTGCAGCTGATGCTACTGAGTCAGCCGCTTTATTTTTTGTACCAATGATTAAAAAATGTTTTCCTCCACTTGCTGCATCAAAAACGAAATCGCAGGCTTCTGATAAAAAACGAGCGGTTCTAGTTAGATTTATAATATGAATACCTTTACGCTTTGCAGAAATATAAGGTGCCATTCTGGGATTCCATTTCCTAGTACCATGGCCAAAATGAACTCCTGCTTCCATCATCTCTTCCAAATCGATGTTCCAATATTTTCTTGTCATTTGTCCTTCCCCACACTTCCCTTTTGTTGTTTACTTTTTTTTTCTTAAAAAAATAGGGGTAGCCTGAAATAAATAAATGTTCCGACGGAACCTTCTATTGAGGATTGACCGTTGATATACGATCCAAACCATTAATTTTTTGAATTCGTTATAATCTTTATTACCGAATAACACAACACAAAATAAGATCAAATAAATAAAAAAAGTCGTGAATTTAAATTCAAAGAAGAAATCTCCTTTTAGGAATCGTTAAATTGTGTAAATAATTCTTCTGGTTTATCATGAAAATTTTTTTGGACACAAGAACAAATAAATTCTCGATGATGGAATAAAATATCTCTTGTTTTTGCCTTGAATATATTCTTATTTTTTATTTCCAAAAGGATCCTCTTTTGTTGCTTTGAACGGTGCATTAATTTTTTGAATCCGGTACCGACAGGTATAATCCCTCCCAGAACAACATTCTCTTTCAGGCCTTTCAACCAATCAATACGACCTCGTAGAGCAGCTTTTGCTAAAACTCGAGCAGTTTCTTGAAAACTGGCTTCGGATATGAAACTTTGAGTATTCAAAGATGCCCTAGTTATTCCCAATAGGATTGCCCGATAACGGATTCTTTCATCCAAAGCACGTCCTGCCCGTTCTGCTCGCAATAATCCAATTAGTTCTCCGGGTAAAAAAACATTAGATATTCCATCTTCTGAAACCAATACTTTTGATGTTACTTGACGCACAATAATTTCTATATGTCTATTATGAATCTGTACCCCCTGGGATCGATAAACCTCTTGGATTTTATTAACCAAAGAGATACGACTTTGGGCTATGGTTAGCTCAGCCCCAAGCAAGAATCCAAAAGGGATTCCAATAATTCTTGATATATGGTCATTCCAACCTTTAACTCTCTTTTCGAGGTTCATTGATATTGAATCAATCGAACGCACTTCTAAGACCTGTTCCACTTTTGGAAGACCCTGTGTTATATCACCAGATCTCGATTTTTCATATATAAAAGTAACTAATGTATCTCCTTCGTAAAAGATTTCCCCATAATGACCATGAACAGTCGTTCCTGGAGTGGCCAAATAAGGTTTAGCGGATCTTATTACTAAAGAGTCAACATGCACAATTAGAACTTGACCGGATTTTATGCGTGGTCCATATTTGAATAAACAGACATTTTCGCAAATAAACTGTCCAAGACTAATTCTTGTGGATGATTCCTCATAATAATCGTGATGTAGAAAGTTCCAATTCAAATCAAATGGATTCAAAACGACGTCACTGCAAGGATCTGGATTATAAATCTTCTTATTTTCATCTATTAAACAATATTTAAGCACTTGGAAAGTTTGTTTAAAATAGTCAAGTAATAAATATTTCTTTAACAATATCTGATTATGAGTTATTAAATGAGAAGAGAAATAAAAACAAGCGACTTTAGGTACAACAATACCTAAGGGACCCAACGCATTTTTAATTGGAATTAGAGAATCCTCCTTAATTGATTCTTTTATCACATTGTTATATTTCGAACCATAGAATGGTCCGATTTGAGAACAGTTGGATGATGACAAAATTATCAAAGATGTGGATTCCTTATTTTGATTCAACAACGTACCAATACCTAGAGTTCCCTTATCTTGTGTAAGTGAAGAAATATTTACCTTGGGATAAAAGGGATTAATATCGGTACAATTTAATCCATTATGGCAAAGAAATCCCGAGCCCGCCGTATCATTCCTTTTTAGAATATAAGAAATAGGGGATTTAACTAATTCAATTCTTATGAAATCGCGAACCAGATTGTTTATCTTTATTTCAACAAAGGAAGCATGAATCTCTTCTATAGAATCATCTTTCTCTTGGGCCCAATTCACTACTAAGCAAGTTCGAACTAATTGAATACTCGTTTGATAAAGTCCTCGAATTGGCTTGCCATTTCCATAAAGGATATAATTGACAACTCTAAGTTGGACAGTGTCCCTTTCCAACAAGGAATCCTGAGGGAAAAATGTTGTTAAATTGATCCCATCGGCTATTTTATATGTGACTACGGGTCGAACCGAAACAAAATACTTTTTCTTGGTAGGTGTGATTCGTTGTACATAGATCCAATTTTTCCTTTTTTTAGATTCCTTAGACTGTTTTTTTACCCTTCCTGGTGGTATCAAAATGCCGCTATGCTTAGATATTTTATCCGTTTCTCCAGGAAAATGGATATCCCCAGAAAAAATTTTAAGTTCAATACTTTTTTTTTTTCTCTCCACTCGGACCAATCCACCGGCTTGACTTCTTATATTTAAAGTTATTTGTGTATTTACTCCAATAATACTATTGTTCCGGACCATTATTAACGAGGATCCGGGTAAGATATGCACTTCTTCGGGAATGAAAAAAAAAAGATCTACTTTCATTTGGTACTTCGAATTAAATTCTTTTGTTCCTCGATACTCAATCAAATCCTCTTTTTTGAAGACAGAATCCGTCTCTACGATCCCGTATTTAATGATTCCTGAACTGCTTCTTCTGTATTGTGAATCGTCGAAATAAGCAAGAATACTATTTCTACGTAAAATACCATTTATGGGTATTTCAATCGAACGAGGTATGAATTCTTTATCTTGCTCTTGATCATAGTATTGTAATGGGATTATGAATCGATTTCTTCGTCTCTTAGCCAATAAAGAGGAATTCTCTTGTAGAATAGAAGGATATAGAAGATTCCAATCGCTGTTGTGTATGATTCGATCGGATCTTAAATAAGCAAAACCACTCTTTTTTTTTTTACCAAAGGGCTCCGAACTAAACAATTTTTGTCTCACACGATCTTTAGTCGTTGAGAAATCAGAGCTATATTTCCCTTCAACAGAAAAAGAATGAACATTGATTTGATCTTGATCCTTGTGGAGGGAAAAAGACACTATACTGGATCCACACATATCCACTGTTAATATCCATAAATGACTTGTTTTTGGTAATAGATGAACATTACCATAGGTATATTCAGGCGCGTGATAAACATCAATACTCCAGTGCATTTCTCCTTCTGATTCAGAATAAATATGTTTTCGAACTCTCTCTTTAAAATTCAAAGTGGATGCTCCGGCACGAATTTCAGCAATCACTTGTTCTGATTCTACATATTGATCATTTTGAATTAAAATCAAACTTTTTGGTGGAATATTTACATTATGTAAAATATCCTGACTTTGAATAGTTACACGCAGATCTATAGAACATAGAAAAGCAGGATGTCCATGACGAGTACGCGTGGGATGAACCAAATCTTCATTGAATGTTATTTTGCCATTAGAAGGAGCTCGTACATGTTCGGCAGTACCGCCCGTGAATACTCCACCAGTATGAAAAGTTCTTAATGTTAGTTGAGTTCCCGGTTCTCCAATCGATTGACCTGCAATAATACCTACGGCTTCCCCTAATTCAACCAGATCACCATGGGTGGCACTCCTACCATAACATAATTGACAGATCCAAGATGTACTTCTGCAAGTAAAAGGAGTTCTAATAAATATTGGATGTACTCCAAAAGTTATGAATCGATTAACAAGTCCAATACCAATATCTTGATTTCGCGTGGCAATGCATCGCGTACCCATATATATATCATCCGCTAATACACGACCAATTAATGTTTGGATAAAAATCTTTTCGGTCAACCCTTTTTGAGGACTTACAGAAATACCTCGGATAGAGCCACAATCCCTTCTACGTACAATAATGTGTTGAACTACTTCAACAAGTCTACGCGTGAGATATCCAGCATCCGATGTTCGTACAGCAGTATCGACAACTCCTTTACGGGCTCCGTAGCAAGAAATTATATATTCTGTCAAAGAGAGTCCTTCGCGTAAATTGCTTTGAATAGGTAAATCAATCATTTGTCCTTGTGGGTCCGACATTAACCCTCTCATACCCACTAATTGGTGTACCTGAGATGCATTTCCTCTAGCTCCTGAAAAAGACATTAAATGGACTGGATTAG